ATTGACTCTTACCAAAGTTAGATATGGACCATGAGGAAGAACGGAACTTTTTTTTATTTTACTTGTTTTGTTTACCTCTTTACTGTTCAAAGATAAAATAGTTCTGTTATTACATTACGTGGATACACATTTTATCTGGGAAACAACATAGACATAGTAGTTGTCCAACGAGATACTGCACATACTAAAATATTGTCTTGGGCGAGTCACATATTGCGCACTTACCGCTTGTTTTAATTTTATTATTTTAGAAATTTTATTTATGTTGTGCTTGTTTTATTGAACCCATTTCATATCATGGTTCAAACGTTAAAAATCGACAAGGTTTACTAATCCTTTTAGAAATCCGAAGAAGTTCCCATGGATCATTTGTCAACTGCTCAATCAATGACTTCTTCGATGGGTATAATAAAATAAAATCAAGCAATCTTTTTGTTAGCATTCCGACGAAGAAGTCATTGATTATTTCGATCGGGATTCATATTGAAAATAATCACAAATCTAGGAATTATAATCATAAGAGTCCCTTTCGATTATTTAAAATTAATTGAAATCAACACAAATTTAATATAAATAGATAAAACAAAGAAATAGAATTGGGACACTATATACATATATACATTATCACTATATATATGTAATTGATTTCCATATATATGAAAGGAATATGACGATACTATTGTAGATTGATCTATATTAAATTAACCTGTATTACAATACAACTTTATACACTACAATAACAATACTAGCTAGTATGGTAGAAAGATTAAGATATTTCTTTCTACCATACTATCGTATCTCATAGAATACGACTGATTCTAGTCTGCCCATTTCATTTAAGACGCGAAATTTAAATTCTTTTCTTCTCTTCAATTATTGATAAAAACAAAAAAGTAAAGTTTAATTCAAATTAATCACCTTGGCTGACTGTTTTTACGTATATTATAAGTAAAAAAGCGGTAGGAACTAGAATAAACAGTGCAGTAGCAATAAATGCGAGAATATTTACTTCCATAATCTCATTGTTTAATTTTTCTTTAATTCGCAATAACTCGGGAGTTAATCCCATAGAGATAATAAATCTTTCGCCTGTAAATTCAATGGGATGAATTACATCTCGATGATATCGAATCGGATCAATATCATGAATAACAATATCTGAGCTATCAAATCGATTCATCGTCAAGAATTGAATAGTATAACATAGGAAGATCTTTTATCCATACCGAATTGATTCCTGATCCAATCAAAAATTCCTTTCTTTTTTTTTATTTATTTATAATTCTTTTCCATTCTTTCTTTTCTATAACCTACCGCCCTCTTTGTACAATCATCTGATGAAGTATCATCTAACCGCCTTTCCACTTACCATTGTTTATAAACAAACCCCAACAAACAATAGAAGCTAAATGAAAAAAAGGGAAGAAGTTAAGTTCTAAACTCCTTTTTTTAATGATCTAATCTTCTTGTTTTAATGATCTAATCTTCTTGTAAAACAAAAGAAGTATGATAAAGACGAGTACAAGTTCCGGTATAAAAAAATCTAATATTCCATCAAATTCACTATTTTTATAATTTATATATAAATATAAATTTAAAAAGTTTGTTCTTTCAAGGAAAAAACCCTTATAAAATAAAAAAAAAATTGCATTCCCTCGCTAATAAAAAAGCGATCCCTGTTTGATCTTTATTTTTTTAATATCCTCTTTCCTTGGATTAGTAACGGGACGCATATATCAAAAGCTCAATGTGAAATTTGAATGAGATAGATTATTTCAAATTAGTGAAATTATAAATTGAGGTTACACAAAATCGGGCCAAAAAAGGATATACTTTTATTTTAATCTTATTTTAATTTTAAAAGAAAATTATTCTATCACAGTAACTATGTTAAATTGATTTTATATCGTACAAATTCCATTTATGTATGTACTCCCGGGAAACATACAGTACTCTACTCTATTCCACAGATCGGGAGTAATCGAAAAAGAAAAAGCCAGACCCAGTACAGTACGGTACGGTATCCCGTGGAATCCTGAATCTGATGCTAACAATAATTGTACTAATCCACATATGTCTCTCTCCCATCAATCGAATCGGTACTAGTCGAAGAAATGGAAATTACCCCATTTGTTTGGTGATAAATGTGAAACAAAAAAAAAAAAAAAAAGAAAAGGTATCGCCGTTGGGAATTAAATTCTGCTATTTGTACTTCTTTTCACAAAAAATAGAGGGATGAATTGATATATTTTTTTTATTGTATTTTGATTCGTCGGGACTGACGGGGCTCGAACCCGCAGCTTCCGCCTTGACAGGGCGGTGCTCTGACCAATTGAACTACAATCCCAAGTAAATACCATAACCATAATAAAATTAAGTATACATATTTTTATGATTTCATTCTAACCCCTTCAATTTAGATTAGAATTAGCGTGTTGTAACAGAGCCGCGAATGTGATATATTGATACCCATATGGATAGGCACTTTAGTGAGAGCAGC